GAAGAGCTTAGTTAGGATGGATGGAACTACCTCGAACTGGCTCGATAAAGTCTGGGAGATTAGATAAGCTGGCTAGGTTATATTCTTTTTACTGAAAATCCACCGAAGGTGCTGGACCCGGTTGTTAAAAAGATTGTGGGCTATCCCGTGTTATTTCGACACCTTGGACTTCGGCATCTTTACTTAGGGATTCCCTGGGTAAATCATCTTTCTTTCCCTGCGAGAACAGCTCTTCTTCAGCCACCCAAGCTTGCAGGTGTATCGCTTTTGAATTCGGGTTCCCACCGTATTGATGAGTGGTACGTCTTTTATGTCCTCATCAATGACTTCTCCCTGGCCTTACCTGACTATAAAATGTAGCTAATCCCCTGACTGCATTAAACAGCAAACAAAGGCTTTTAGCAGCTTTTATACGAGAAAAGCTGGGAATTATTTCCTTGTTCTTACTTCTTCTTGTTTTCCTGGTTTCCGGGTAAGTCCGGGTTTAGTTGGTTTCCTTGGGACTTCTTTTCCGGTTGGTAAAGCCACTCACGGCACACTTGAAATATATATGTGTGATGCCGACACCTGACGAGTACGTTTTCTTAATGAATAAGAGAGCTAGGAAGGATCCTTAAAAAGGAGACTGACATAGGGAACATAGACAAGTGAGCGTCGATGGATGCTTAATTCCCCTTATTTATTAGGGCGCGGACGTCGCTTTTAGTTGTTTTCTTTGTTGCTGCCATTGACCCCTATGCTGCATTCGATCCATCTGTCCCATCACCAGAGGCGGATATGTGCCCAGGCATCAGATGCCTTTCGGACCTGTAAGGGAAATCAGTCATAGGTAGGCCCCATAGCCATCTCCATTCATCAGAAACTATCAATTACGAGTCCGGGGCAGGCTAACCACCAGCATCTTATCTCTTTTCATCCTTTCCGGTGGCACTAATAGAAAGGAAGTACTTGCCAACGAACCTTGACTCTCTACTCTCTCCCAGCGAATCAAGAAATCTAGTGCGGTCAGTAAATGCATAATTTGGATTGGAATCCCGGGATTGAGAGACAGATATTCGCCAGGTCCGATATTGGATCATTTGCCGCTCACTCGCTTCTTTCTGCACTGGATCGAATCAATTAGATGGGTCACTGGGAACGGATTAGCTTATTGGCTGCTCCGATGCCGCCACGGAGCCTTCATTCGCCGGTTCTTGGCACTTGGGACTGGGAGAAGAATATGAATTTGAAGGCTTAAATGCCGCTCCGTACCCCTCGGAAGATTGAGGATACATCGTAGGTTTCATTGCTTTTGATCCCTTTCTTTCTCCGCGGAGAATTAAAGCAAGCCATGCTTTTGAGGATCCAAATGATGGTTAGTTCGAGTTAGCTAGCTGCTCATTCCCTTCCGCGGGGGGTGGGGATGAATACCGATAAGGGACGTAGGAATGGCCCTTAACTGTCCGGAAGGCTGAAATAGCTTTCTCGGGAGCCTCAGGGAGGTCGGGGTATTCAATCCCATGATACTCAAGGAGCAAGGCGTCGTATCCTAGGGGTTCGACTAATACATCGTAAAGCGGATCCAGGTTTTGGTTTATAGCCGGGAAAGGTCAACCACTACCCCCCTATTTTCAGCTAAAAACAGACTCTGGAAGCAGTTTTTGCTAGGATGAATGCAGGATAACAAATTCTTCAGCTTGTCTTATAGAAAATCTAGTTCTGCTGGTGAAATGGTTGCTGCACCGACTGCACACTGGATGGACTAGTTAATCAAAGAATGCGCTGCTGACGCGAGATGGACTGCTGCTGTGAGATAAACTTTTCCTAAAATATTTTTCCATCTCAAGAAGTCAATGAGAAAAGAATGGTATTCTCCAGTAGGGAGGCCTCCAAGGACAAGTCCGCAATGGAAGAAAGAAACGGCCTTTCGAAGCGTGACAAGCAAATGCTGTAAATGAGATGGCCCAGAATGCCGATCAATGATTGCTTTCAAGCCAGAGGCGAGGGACAACAACCAGTGCCCGGGGATGATGTTGATGCTGGACCAGCTTATTCACCCGATGATCAAAAGAGATTCCCAGAAAACTAGGACCTGAGAGAGTCCCCGTTGGAAGGCGAATAAGAGATCCAGTTGTGTCTACTTGTGGTGTGCATGACCCGAACAAGGAGATGTCTAGCCAATCAGAGGAGTTGTTGCACAGCGTCCAGGGGCTTCCACGCCAGGAAAGAGAAAAACTCTTAAGTGGCAAAGAAAGTTCTTCCCAAAGACGAGTTTCACGCCTTCTACAGGGATATGGTCTCCATCGTCTGGTCTTGCTTTTCGTCTGAAATAGTATCCTGTAAGCCGGGTCCCTGTTAGCTACTTGCTTTCCACCGTCATTGGACTAGGCTTCCCGGATCCCCTTTCTTCGGTGCTGACAAAGAACTAGACGGTCAAGAAATTTCCCCACTCAATCAATATCCATCAGCTTTTGACTTTTCTTATAAAAAGCTTTGACCTACTCCCTGAGCAGAGATGTACGCTTTATACAGGTAGTGGGGTCATGTATACTCATGGGATGGCTTTTTTTGGAGTAATGAAAAAATTCCATTGCATCCAAATCAATCAAGATCTAAGTAGTTGTTCAGTAAACTATTATGCTTCTCGCATGCAGTATCCGAGTCTTGCCTATTTAAGGAATATAGAGGAGGTATGCGTCCTCTCGGTCGCCTTGACCAATCACAGATCAGCTCGAAAGTACCCCTTTTTATTATGATGATAGGGGTGGATGGTAGGGCTAGAACAGGCATAATCGCTGCAACGCCCAGAAGTGGGCCGACTATCTTCCATAAAATATATATATTCGGCATTTAATGAGATAGTAAAGTTCTAGACTCAAGCTAGCAAAAAACAAGACTGAGGTCGGGCATTACTGGTAATTGCTAAGGTGCTTTCTGAAGTATTAACCATTGGCTAGCGCTCATCTTCAGCTCTGTTTCCAGCCTTTCATTTCATATACCATTCCCGTATGCCATACCTCTTATTTAACATCCAAGCCTCCTCCCATCGGTAGTTGGAAGCAGAACTGAGGCTGGATGTAACTGAAGGAAAGGGGATATAGGTACGATAGGAGGGCACGGTTAAGTTAAGCAGGTAAGCGAAGGCTCTCTCTCTCGCCCTGTGGTCTTGTGTTAAGCCCTTCCGCCCATTATTGATCTTCATTCTAAGCGAGCAGGTCGAAAGCAGTTGAGGTGATAGCAAAAGTAAGCAGGGAAGCAGAAGCAAGAGGTCTTCAAAGAACTTTTGTGTAATAAAGCTTCTCGGTCGCATTTCATTGGTCTCTAAGGCGCTTAATCGTTCATCGATCTTTTCTTCTTTCTTCAATCGGTCATATCTGATCCGTAGCTGGTAGCGACATGAGGAAAAGGTCCAGAATAGTCTATTTTATTTGCTAAATCGCGAGTTTAAGGGGTCGGATGGGTCAAGTATGGCCTCTAAAAACATGCGATAATCGGCTTTTTTAGTAGCATCTGTCCTTCCCGGCCTGCTGTCGTCAACGGCCCGCTTCCTTGAATGAGAGTCGGTCTTCCCGATCCACGAATACTTTCCGTTGTCCTTTACTAGTTTAGTGGCTTCTGCCTGAGGGCATCTGGAATTGTCTGTTTCGGTATTAACTCTTGTAAACGGTCGCAAACGCTCATCTGTCCACGAATACGGTTCCCTTCTTTTATTCTATAGCTTTTATTCAATTAGGGCGAATACCTTGTAACCGAATTTCTTTCTTGAAAGATATGCTACTTCCCGGTCGAGCTGTCTTGTAACGGTCTCTAGGGTCTTCAGTCGAATTTTTCTTCTTTCCTGTAGTAGTTCATCTGATGAGTTCATCGCGCAATTTGAGTTTAAGCATCGGGCTTCTGAAAGCTATCTTCTGTAGGGATCGGAGATCGCCTTGTATAACTATCGATCAATGGTTTTCGCGCTAGGAGATCATCCGCTTATGGCAGGAAGGATGGATGAGCTCCCTATTGATATAAAAAAGGATGGAGGTGAAGTCTGAGCCTCGGATGAGGGGGGGAATATAGACACTGGGAAAGGAATCATGGGAGTCCGCCCGAATAAAGGGAGCCTTACGTGAGAGGGCCCTGGAGGAGAATTGGAATAATGAGAGGAAGTTTACTTGCTCGACCATAGGTAGGGACTCACTCGACCATAGGAGAGGGAGAGGGAGAGGAAGAGGCCCCTGGAATCATGGTAGTACGCCTCAAGATTGGAATGAGGGGAAGGAATGGAAAGATAAATGGATGGGAAATCCCCCTATGTGCTGAGAATAAGAGGAGCCAACAAACTGAAAAATACCCGTGGGAAAGCATGGGAGCCCCAAGCCTATGTAATAGTATCAACCCTTAGAAGATAGTTTAGCATCACCCTACCAATGAGTCTGGAGGAAAGACTGGTGAATCAGGCAACCCCTCTACCTTGAATTCATAACTTGCATAATGAGTTGCATCGACATCTTTGCCCGTGATCGAATGCCCCTTTCCCACGCCACCAATCGACGAATGCTGAGGAAGGAGTGAATCAACTGATGCAACCAACCACAATACAATACACCACCCGAGCAACTATCCAACACCCGAAAGGGCGGAATAATGCCAGGAAGTTACCAAGCAACTCCAAGTGAATAACCCAACCACGACTATCTAACCAACTACCGATGAACTAATCAACAACCGAACGAGACTGAATCCAAGCGAGTGAATGAACGAGTCAGGGGTTTGTAAAGAGCAAAGGACTATAAAAAACACTACCCGGAATAGGAGTCTTGGCTAGTTTGAGCTGGAAGACGAGTCGAAGAAGTCAAAAGAGCAGGAAGAGGCATAATAGCCATCAACCGGAAGCAGTGCAGAAATAGGAGGAGAGCTTGTCTCAGCGGATTGCCGACGAGGAAAGAGTTGCCTGACCGCGAGGAAGGCCCTAGACGAGTGATTGACTGACCGTCAGGCTCCTTAAACCTTGACCCACCTTCCTGTCATAGGCTTGCTTCCCTCTGAAAGTTCTTTCTTTCCTTCTGCCACTAGTAGCTGTCTCATTCCTGACCTTCTGTTAGTACGGGCTAGCCTCAGCTAGCCGGTGAAATCGATAAGTCGTGTAACAAACAATCCTTGTTCCTGACTTTGCCCTTGTTCCTTTCGCCTTGCTGCCTTCGTCTTTCGGCTTTAGGACTAGCTCAGTCTTCTTTAATAAATAGGTATTCAGTGAGTGACTCTTTCCATCTTTAGTTTAGGTTCATTACGGCAGTTGTTAGTTCCGTCTCTTTATCAGTTAATTCGGTATCGTTTATTAATAGCGTATTTTAAGGGTAGTCCTTCCCCCAGGTGCGCCTAAAGTCTTATGATGATCCCTTTGCCCTAGGTTGGGTTAAACCATCGGACTCGACTAAGAAATCCATGCCAGAGACTCCTCCTAGTAACCATCCCCGAAATCCGGGAAGGTGTTCTTGAAGACATGGCGGCCCCCAAGCTACACCCTTCTCCGCTACCAAATCATAGATCTTCCAAAGAAGACCAAAGCGAATGAGCTCACTCGATTCGCGTCTGATCCTCCATGATTTCTCATAGACTGACGCGGGAAAGAAGTCACTTAAGGAAACATCCGGTGAATTCGCGACACTCCAGTCTCCAGTACCAATGGACGTACCGAAGCCAATCCTTCATCCAGTTTCTGAGCAAAGACCACTCAAGGTAGTTTACTTGCTTACTTTAAAGGGTAAGGTAGTTTACTTGCTCGACCATAGGGAGAGGTGGTCCCGGACTCTTTTTGTTGGAAATAATTCATCAGGGGCCGCCTTTAAATCCGAAGGTTTCGTCTCTTTAAGAAGGGAAGGAAGGAGATAATGAACCCCGAAGATAAGGAAGCGAAAGCTCACTCTGCCAAGCCACAATTCTAATGGATAGTCATTGTGACCCCGAGGCTTGGTGTACATAGCAAGAACCCGCTCAAAGTGACGAGATCTTGTATGACTGAGTTTGGCAAGGACCCCCTCCACCACCCATCCTTACTAAGGTAGAGAACCTTCGTAATGAATGGATATTTTTTACATATAGCCACCATATGGATGCTGGTAAGCAAGCAAACAACGAGCAGACATGGCAGATAAATCCACGCGTCCACCCTTGACGCAAAAGCGCTTAGCAAACTCAAATGCACCTGTGTCAGAAATCAGATATTTTTGAGTTGAAATTGGCTGAAGACACTGAAAATAAACTTCAGCAACTTGCGCATCAGCGATGACAACATCATTACCGAGCACATTGATTGGGACACGTCAACTAAAGTGGCTTTTGAACGAGACCTACCGGCTTAGGGTCAGTTGCTACTAAAATGGGTGTACCCTGAACGGGGTTCCGATCTCTAAATGGATCCGCTATAGCTACTCGATCTCGATCAAATAGCTTTGGATCTGTCTCTACATCTGGAATATCTGTGGATATGGAACTCAATATCGATCTGAAACTTGAAGGGTGCTCCATAGCTTCAACTGATACTGCTTCTAGCCAACATCGGCTATGGATCACGCCCATCATCATAAGGGCATCCATCCGGTTGGATCATAGGCCCTGGTGATGGCTCCCCTTACTAGTAAAGGGAACTGGAAGGGATGCTATTGGTGCTATCGGTACTGCTCTCGTTATCATCGGCAGATATGCCTCTTTTTCTATTAGCGGGAGTCTTTCTCTACTGCTGTTGGTATCGCCTTCTGGATATGCTTCTGCTTTTACTGATGCTTATGGATCACTTTCTGAATCGAACCCAAAAACGGATAGGTTTGATCGGCCTGGCCTCGGGTGGTGGATCGAATGAACACTCAACCGCGTCATCACGGAAGCGATGGATGCCCAACCTTTATATCTCTTCCTTCTCAATAAAGGCGGGGATGGACTCTGAAATACTCCTCCGATCGGTTCCGACAGTCTTTTCTTCACTTTCTCTTCTCGGCATGATCCAGGCGTTCAAGCTAGCAGATCAAATCATGGGTTCTCATCCCGGAGAGGCAAGTTAGTCGGTTGGTTGAAATGCGGTTATGCCGGGTGGACTAAAGTAAAGTGGGAGGTGGCATCGTCTAACGTATAATAAAAGCACGCTTGCTTTTATTGTTTCGCTCTGCGCTTATTGGTTGAGGCACTGCTGCGTCTGCGTGTTCTCATCTAAGAAAGATGTACAGTTCTCGCGGAGCGCGCTTGCGAAGGACCAATGACGAGCTATATAGAGGATAAGAGAAGGAATCCCTTATATATTATAAAAAAAAAGTGTCCGGGGTTGAAGTTAAGTTTTTTTTTTTTCGTCTGAATATTCAGGAGCTAAGACCATTCCAATGCTCCCTTTCGCCATGCATAAACTGCACCGGATAAGCTAATACGAAAATAATGTATATAAATAGGGAACGGATACGCCCAATACATTATAAACTCATTGCCCGTGGATAAAGACATAAAAAAAAATTACTGTAATAGTGGATTCGGAATTGTGGTGTAACCTCCCATTGCTCTATCTCCGATAGCATGCAGCCGATAATGAGGACAGATATATAGAAAGTGTGCAGTGAGGGATCTTTATAGGTAACCAGTCTTTACTTAACTCGACTCAAGCTTTACTTAGCCCAAGCAATGCCCAAAAGTCCCATGTTTTTCTTGGTTGGACCAGCCCAACCGGCGATTTACGTCTTCCTGAATTGGGAGAGCAAGCACAAGTCTCTCTTCTTTTTTTTTGGGGGGGCAGAGCAGTTAAAGAATGAACCAACCAAAATGATTGTTCTAGAATGGCTATTCCTCACAATTGCTCCTTGTGATGCAGCGGAACCTTGGCAATTAGGATTTCAAGACGCAGCAACACCTATGATGCAAGGAATAATGGACTTACATCACGATATCTTTTTCTTCCTCATTCTGATTTTGGTTTTCGTATCACGGATCTTGGTTCGCGCTTTATGGCATTTTCACTATAAAAAAAATCCAATCCCGCAAAGGATTGTTCATGGAACTACTATCGAGATTCTTCGGACCATATTTCCTAGTATCATCCTGATGTTCATTGCTATACCATCATTTGCTCTGTTATACTCAATGGACGAGGTAGTAGTAGATCCAGCCATTACTATCAAAGCTATTGGACATCAATGGTATCGGACTTATGAGTATTCAGACTATAACAGTTCCGATGAACAGTCACTCACTTTTGACAGTTATACGATTCCAGAAGATGATCTAGAATTGGGTCAATCACGTTTATTAGAAGTGGACAATAGAGTGGTTGTACCAGCCAAAACTCATCTACGTATTATTGTAACACCTGCTGATGTACCTCATAGTTGGGCTGTACCTTCCTCAGGTGTCAAATGTGATGCTGTACCTGGTCGTTTAAATCAGATCTCTACTTCGGTACAACGAGAAGGAGTTTACTATGGTCAGTGCAGTGAGATTTGTGGAACTAATCATGCCTTTATGCCTATCGTCGTAGAAGCAGTTCCTAGGAAAGATTATGGTTCTCGGGTATCCAATCAATTAATCCCCCAAACGGGGGAAGCTTAAGCGGAAATGAAAGAGTAGGGTGAGGGAGTGAAACTTGCTCGACCATAGGGAGAGGGAGAGGGGGGGGAAGCCACAAAATTGAAGGCTTCGCTCGCTCGCTCTAACGCTCGTTTAGTAAACAGCGAGTGGAGTGCATAAGCCCCTTTAGAGATAGGGGCGAGTACTACACGAGCTCGTAAGTAAAGTACGGAACGAGCCTTGTCTACGAAGCAGAGCGACCTCGTCTTGCTTGCTTCTGGCGAAGCTTCTAGCACTAGATAATAGGCATAAAAGTATGGTAGGAATACTACTTTTTAGGCCGATCACTACATAGGAGCGATAGCGAAGCCAAGCCGTATAAAGGCGAGCAGCCCTTATAGCAATAGTAAACGGCCTACTTATAGCCCTCTTTTTTCCCCCGGGACTTCAACGGGCCCTACAAGCTCATGTGTCAATTCTTCGCATTTTAAACCAATTTATAGTGACCAAGAAAGACCAAAATCAAAGAGCGGAATTCATTCAAACCTACTTTCATAAAATCATCAATCGTCAGATCTCGTGAATAAATATTTCGTGGATGGATGGAAGGACCTGTTAAAAAGAAAAAATTATCTTCTATATACGAAATTACTTATAGGCAGGATATAAATCTATCGAATTCGAGGTAGATCCCCAGAGTGAGCAGCAATTGCAAAAGATATAAAAAGAGGAGCCGAATATCTTTTTTCAGTAAAAAGCTCGAAGCGAAAGAGGGCCGGAAAAGATCCGTAATAAAAAATGATTGCACTGCACTCGCAGCATTGACCGGAAATGTGGTAGGCCAAAGAATAAGCTAAGCAGACAAGAAGAAATCCTTTCCCTCAGACCACATTAGCACTTGAGCTCAGAACATTTTTGGGAGAAGAAAGACTCACAAGGGGCGAGGTGCGTCTAGAAAGGAAAAGTTTTATAAGGGCTTACACCTCAGCCTATTGGCGGCCCGCCCAATGTTAGCATTCAGATCGATTCTCATCCCTGGCCCTGAAAGGTGGACACCGCCCGCCTTGCCCGGGCTTTGGAAACCCCATCGAAGTCGAATTCCCATTCCAGGCCGTCCTGTTCGCTATCCGAGTGAGTCCCAGTCTGGGAGAAGGGGGGGCCATCTGTTTCAGAAGGTCCGAAGATTCATTTCAAAAAACAGGAATGTCAGAGCAGTTAGTCCGCATGTCCCTAACTACCTTGTTCCTGATTGGATTGCTTTCTTAGTGTGGCATCTTTTTGTTCGCTGTCCACTGGTGATATTATCATATCATATATAAATGTAGATAGAGAAAGAGGCTAAGCTAAGCCTACGTAACGCTATGGGAACAGCTTTTTTTGTCCGCTTTCAGCTATGCTATATAGATGCGCTACCTTGTGAAAGAAAACATCATATGTAAGTAAGTAGCATCTAGAATAGAATCCAGAGCTGCTAAGAAAAAAAAATCGAGTAGCTTGC